GAGGTGATTCATAGACCATACACATTGGAATCATCTATCATTGATATTTTTGTTCTCTCTTTCTATCACCTTTCCATTTATCCGCATCCCTTTATTTATTTTTTCTTCAAAATCCATAATCGGATTTGTGAAAAATTTCAGTTGTTACAACTATATGATTGATCCAGTCATATAGTCACTGTTTCTTGGGATCTCGACAATACGAAGCAATAAGTTGGTTATTAGTTTTTAGTTTAGATAGTTATTAAGTTCATAGTAGGGGTCAGTCTTTTTTTGAAGTCCAACTAAAAACTCTAAAGAAAAAACTAACGAGTCACACACTAAGCATAGCAATTATATCAAAAAAAGGTAAATTTATTTTTTATTCAACCTTATAGAATTCGAATTGTTTATTTTTGTTTGATTTAACGGAAAAACGGAAACAGTTTCGAATTCTAATTTTTTGTTCTACCACTGGACAGAATGGCAAAATAAAGAAAGGTCTATTATTCCTCGTCCACAAATATCCAAATTTTGAGGCCTAATACTCCATGGATAGTTCGAATTGTATAGGAACAATGATCAATTTTAGCGCGAATTGTTTGTAGAGGAACCCTACCTTCTCTGATCCATTCGACACGTGCAATTTCTTTCCCGTCGATACGCCCTGCAATTTGTATTTGAATTCCCTTTGTATCTGTTTGTTCAGTTAATTCGATAGCTCTTTTCATTGCCTTTCGAAACGAAACTCTATTTCTTAATTGTGAAGCCATATATTCTGCAAGAATATTAGGGTGTCCATAAGGTTTTTCAATTCTTGTGATAGCAATGTTGAGTCTTCGGTTCACAGAACGAAATTCTTTTTGTACATTCATCTGTAATTCTTCGATCCCTCGTGTTCGCCCCTCTATTAATAAATTTGGGAACCCGATATGGATTATGACCTGGATCAGATCGATTCTTTTTTGAATTTCTATGCGTGCAATTCCAATTCCTTCGAAACCTGAGGATATTCTCTTATTTTTTTTTACATAGTTCTTGATACAATTCCGTATTTTCTCATCTTCTTGTAGACCTACGGAAAAATTTTTTGGTTGTGTGAACCAAAAAGAATGATGATTTTGTGTTGTACCAAGTCTGAAACCAAGTGGATTTATTTTTTGTCCCATATTTTTTGATTATATTATCTTTCCATCCATTTTTTTTTTCTAAATATGAATCTAAGATTTCGATTCAGCTAAAAAGAATTTCTATTTATCTTTTAATACAATTGTTATATGACAAGTGGGCCTTTTTATCGGATAACTACGCCCCCGAGCCCTAGGTCTTAACTTTTTCACAAAAGGACCCCCGTTGACTTCGGCTTTACTAATGAATAAATCAGCTTCGTTCAAACCCATATTATGACTAGCATTTGCTGCTGCGGAATAAACCAATTTTAAAATGGGATAAGATGCTCGATAAGGCATGAGTTCCAGTATCATAAGCGTTTCCTCATAAGAGCGCCCGCGAATCTGATCAATTACTCTTCGCGCTTTGAAAGCGGACATACATATATGTTGAGCTAAAACTTTGACTTCTCTATCCGAATTCGAGTTCTTTATCATTAGGTTATCCCCCGCCAATGAATGATAAGTATCTTTTTTTTGATTCAAAATTAACGACGAGATTTATTATCGTTTCTCGCATGTCTCGCGAAAGTCAGAGTAGGCGCGAATTCTCCCAATTTGTGACCTACCATACGATCTGTTATATAAATAGGTAAATGTTCCTTTCCATTATGAATAGCGATTGTATGGCCAATCATTTTGGGTATAATGGTAGATGCCCGAGACCAAGTTACTATTATTTCTTTCTCCTCCCTCATGTTGAGTTTTTCAATTTTTCTCAATAAATGATTAGCTACAAAAGGATTTTTTTTTAGTGAACGTGCCACAGCTGATTACTCCTTTTTTTACATTTTAAAGATTGGCATTCTATGTCCAATAGAATATCTCGATCTAAGTATGAAGGTAAGAATAAATACAATAATGATGAATGGAAAAAAGAAAAAATCCTTTAGCTAGATAAGGGGCGGATGTAGCCAAGTGGATCAAGGCAGTGGATTGTGAATCCACCACGCGCGGGTTCAATTCCCGTCGTTCGCCCATCACATTATTTCAAATTAAAAAAATTCGATTTTCAAAAAGTATTCCTATTTACGGCGACGAAGAATAAAACTATCACTATATTTTTTCCTTTTCCTACTTCTTCTTCCAAGCGCAGGATAACCCCAAGGGGTTGTGGGTTTTTTTCTACCAATTGGGGCTCTCCCTTCCCCGCCCCCATGGGGATGGTCTACAGGGTTCATAACCACTCCTCTTACTACAGGACGCTTACTTAGCCAACGCTTCGATCCAGCTCTACCTAAACTTTTTTGGTTCACCCCAACATTACCCACTTGTCCGACTGTTGCTAAGCAGTTTTTGGATATCAAACGGACCTCCCCAGATGGTAATCTTAATGTGGCCGATTTACCCTC